CATTTCCGAACACCTCATATCATTTCCAAGGCATACGATAGTTCGATTATCTATAGACGATTTCTCGTTCAATGCCCCTTTACAATGGGTTTCGAATATACAAATTCTTTTTTTTTTTTTTCTATTGGGCCACAAACCAACCTAGGTAAATCCATGGGAAATCCATGAGCTCGATTCGATTAGTCCTTATACTATATAACCATTTATTTGATAACCATTTGAATCCTGAATTGTCCTATGACTCATATTTCAGAGTATATCTTTTAACGGGTCAAACCAAAATAAAAGAAAATTTCCTATTTTTTCCTGCCACAAAATTCAATATTAAATAATGGTAGACTGGAAATGAAAGTCCTTTTCTCGCATTCGTTCTCTATTGCATTGGCGGAAGAACAAAACAATATCTGATTCTGAAATCAAGGAAAGATATTGAAAAATAGATTTTAGAAATAAACTTTGTAGAAGAAAAAAATAGCGATTTATTCCTATGGAGCATCCAGTAACAAGAAGATTAAATCGTAAATATCGACAAATTCTTGCTTTGCGTGGTCTAAGGAAATAAAAGGAAATCTGCTTATACAATTTCATCTATATCGAATTTAAATATCAGAATAGCTGATATAGTCATCATTCAATGGGTCAGGTCCACTTACTTTTTCTTTATTTCGAATTTGATAGTGGGTGTGATAAGAACATTGGAGAAATAAGAACACCTTGGTTTGTCGATTAATAATAGGAATTGGATATATTATTATAGAATATTTCTGTTATTTCCCAGGACAAAAAATTTGTGAATAATGAGACATGAGGAGGACTACTATGTCACTACAGGTGGACTACTCCTAATACGTGAAATTTTTCATTTTGCTAATCAATAAATGTTCAACTTCCTAACTTAACTATAAGTCAGAATAATCAGAATTCATTATAATGGTGGTTATCCTTTTCTTTTTAGAAAAAATAATAGAGATATTTTCCGCCGAAAAACGAAGGCTAAGACTTGAGTTTAGTGGAAAAAAAAAAAGCCCTTTATCGGATTTGAACCGATGACTTACGCCTTACCATGGCGTTACTCTACCGCTGAGTTAAAAGGGCCGTTTTATTCAATTCATGAATTAGCCATTTTTATTTTCCATTATGAGTCTACTGCATGTATGTATATATGTATATATGTACTATATGCACATAATATATGCCTATATGCATAGGAGTTCATTCAGGAACAATAAATTGGATTTACTCCAAAAGTAGATAAGATTATTATTTTGAATTAAAAAAAAAAAAAAAAAATTCTATAAAATCATAACATAAAAGTAGGAAAGACTTTTTGGATCTAGTCATACCATTAGACTATATTGACAATTCCAAAAAACTGCTCATACTATCATCATAGTATGATGACGGTCGGGCGTATATGCCCCTATCGTCTAGTGGTTCAGGACATCTCTCTTTCAAGGAGGCAGCGGGGATTCGACTTCCCCTGGGGGTAGGGTACTATGAAAGGAAGTTGATCATAGATTATCAATAAGCCTAGAATGAATTCTTCCTGGGTCGATGCCCGAGCGGTTAATGGGGACGGACTGTAAATTCGTTGGCAATATGTCTACGCTGGTTCAAATCCAGCTCGGCCCAATAATTCACCGCTCCATGAATATGATATAACCAATTTGTCTTCCATAAACGGAAATGCCTAATCCGTAGAAATAAAGAGAAAGAGTCAATTTTATTTTCTCTATCCCTATTTTTCTCTTTCTGATCTTTCTAAGGATCTAGTTCATGATACTTTACTTAATTAAGTAAAGTATCATGAAAAGCAAACAAAAAGTTGAGTTCTTTTTTCTCATTGAAAGATTGATTATCCACTTTTGGCAGTAAAATAATTATTGGTTACTAGTAATCCGTGTCGCTCTCACTATAGCCCATATTATATGTGGATATGATATCAGTATATCATTCCTGTCTTTCTTACAATACGACGACTAGGACTAGAATGTTCTTATGATTACATAAGAATATGTAACATTAAGAATATGTAACATTAAGAATATGTATGCCATACACCTCGCTGGGATTGTAGTTCAATTGGTCAGAGCACCGCCCTGTCAAGGCGGAAGCTGCGGGTTCGAGCCCCGTCAGTCCCGAACTAGGATCCGGTGAATTTATCAATTCATCTCTCTCTTTTCACGGAAAAGGGGGACAGGAAGCAAGATCTAATCCCCAGTGGGGATCCTTATTTCTTTTGTTTTTTATTTCACATTTATCATCACACAAATACGGATACGGGAATTTCAAATCTTTCCACTACTCCCGATTGATAAAGGAGAGACATATCATATGTACATTAGTACAATCGGTGGTATTACTATATTCAGTATTTTAAGAGATACCATCCTCGTCTTACTTTCTTTTTCGATTGTTCTTGATCCATGAAATGGAGTAGAGTGATCCTATTTTACCGGGAGTACATACACAAATTGTATTCGTTTATTGTACGATGGACAATGAACTTAACATAATTACCTCGACAGAGTACTTTTCAGGTTAAACCAGACCTTTTCTAGTTCTGACTTTGTTTGTGTATCCTCAATGACTAATTGTAAACAATCTATCTCATTCTCATTCAAATTGCAGACATCATTTTTGATGTATGCGTTCCAGTACAAATAAATACAAGAAAGAGGATACTAATAAAATAAAAGAAAAGACCAAGCAAGGACCCTTTTCAGTAAATTTGTTGGAATATTTGATCTTTTTTATTTAATCCCCTTTTTTTTTCCATCTCACCTCGTTTGGGTCTGTGTGTGACCCATGGAATACCGGTCATATAATACCTCATAATTGTAAGTATAATACACAGGAAGGAGAGTTGTATAAGATAAGGAAGACAGTAGGTTATAGAAAAGAAAAAGGGGAAGAGGATGAAAAATGCAATGGGATTCCTGATCCAATAAAAAATCCCATTTCGGAATTGGTATGGATAAAGGATCTTCCTATGTTATACTATTCAATTCTCGACGATGAATCGATTTGATAGATCAGATATTGTTATTCATAATATTGATCCGATTCGGTATCATCAGGATCAATTCATCCCAATGAATTTACAGGAGTTAAATTTCTCATCTCTATGGGATTACATCCCGAGTTATTGCGAAGAAAAAAAAATAAATAATGAAATTATGGAAGTCAATATTCTCGCATTTATTGCTACTGCACTGTTCATTCTAGTTCCTACTGCTTTTTTACTTATTATCTACGTAAAAACAGTCAGTCAAAATGATTAATTTGAATCTGAATTATTAGTTCTTATCAATCCTTTTTTCAATGATTGAAGAAATGAAAGAAAGGGATTAAAAGAAAATTCCAAGTCTTAAATGATCTGGTTGGAATCATAAAGAGTGGTAGAAAGGACTATATATAGTCCTTTCTACCACTCTTTAGAGTATTTTATATTATCTAATATTACAATGATATTATCATATATAGTTGTATTGTATACAGATATAGACTTTATCTAAATGGAGGGTTTATATAGATCAATTTACAATATGTATATGATGTATTAGATGTACATCTAATCTAAATAGTAGACTAGTACATCGAAATAGCAGTCTAATTCTATTTCTTTTTTTCGCTACATCCACTCGATTTCGATCAACCCAAAATAATCGAAGGCCTATTCTTCTAATTCCTAGGTTTCTTATAATTTTATATATAGGTTCCGGGATCCATCGAAAGAATCAATAGAGGAAGAATAGTATGGGAATATACTATAGCAAAAGAAAACAAAACCAAGGAATTTTTTTTTGATTTCCCATCCCAAGAAGTCATTGATTGAGCCATTAACAGATCATTTACGAAGTTCTATGGTAACTTCTTCAGATTTTGAAAGGAAGTAGATTAGTAAAGGGGACTCGGACCATTTTTCATGCTTAAACATGACATGAGATGAGTCAAAAAAGCATAAAAAAATCTCTAGGAGTCTAAAATGTTAAATGTGTGATATGTGGTGGATCGCTCAGCGGAAGAAAGATCTAATTTTATTATGTGTAGAACCTCTTTGGACAACCACTAGTCACTTCCAGTAGAAAGTAAGTATCGTCGTAATCTAATAGCAGAACGATTTGTTCTTAGAACAGTGAAAGTAAAGAAAGAGAGAAACAAATAAAGAAAAAACTAGGGATTGGTTTTTTCTCATTGTAATATCCATAATTCTGGTAAGAACTGGTTTATCCAAATAGAATATTTAGGAGGAATTCGGTTGGAAAAAATTTCCGTAGATTTGAGTTTTGAAATACAACTAAACTATAGTAATCATTCATTGTTTGATCGAATGGTTATTATTCATTATTGTATTTTCTTATTCATTATTGTTTTTCCAGTAGAATTTGGAAAGAGAGACAAGCTTTTTAAAAATAAAGCTTCGCAAAACGATCAATTAAACAATTGATACAATTCGATTACTCAATCGATTACTCAATCAATTATTAATATACCTAGAGTCCACTCCTTCCCCATACTACGAGTGAAAGGGAAAATGTAAAGACTACCATTAAAGCAGCCCAAGCGAGACTTACTATATCCATGTGAATTATATCTCCTATTTCTATGAAGGAATTATTCCGTTATTGATCAATAATCATAGTAGAATCAATGGCGCAGAGTCAAAATAGGATTCTGACTTAAGGCTATTGATAAACCAATTCAATGAATCCGCTCGTAACAGATTCTTTATAGGATTTCTGGTAGAATTGGGAAGTATTAAGTAAAAATACGATACACACACCTTTTCCTTGAAAATAGCAAAGGAATGCTCCTAATGGAACATGTGGGAATAGTAAGACCTATTGTTTGTTTTGTTACCTTTCTTTCATAAGCAAAAAATATCAAAAAAAAATATACCATCAAGATAGATAACTATCTATTGGATACCCATATTTCCTATTTGATCTAAGCCTTACTGTCTTTCTTTCTGTGAAAGAATGGGGAGACATCACTAC